TTACTATACTAAAAACTATAGCAAAATTGCTATAATCAAATAAAACTTTAATAAAATAAATAAGTATTTGAACCTTGAATTGTCCTATGACTCATATTCCAGAATATATCCTTTGAATGGGTCAAACAAAAAATAAAATTCACTATTTTTTTTCTTGCCCCTAAACTAGATTAAATCTTTAAATAATGGTAGACTGGAAATGAAAGTTCCTTTTTCGTATTTGTTCTATATTGTATTGGCGGAAGAACAAAACAATATTGAATTCTAAAATCAAATCAAGGAAAGATATTAAAAAAGATATTTAAAAATATATTTTTTAATTTTATGTATAAACTTTTACTTTTATATGTTTTATATGTTTTATATGTAGCGAAAAAAAATATCGATTTATTCCCACGGAGTATCCAGCAAGAAGAAGAAGATTGATGAAATTGGAAATATCGACAAATTCTTGCCTTGCGCGGGATAAGGAAATAAAAAAACCCGCTTGTACAATTTAATCTATATCGAATTTAAATATCAGAATAGCTGATATAGTCGTCATTCAATGGGTTAGGTCCACTTACCTTTTCTTTATTTAAAATTTTATGCTGGGTTTGATAAGAACAATGGAGAAGTAAGAATACTTTGGTTTGGTAATTCATAATAGTGATTGGACATTTCATAAAAATAATTGGACATCTAATTCTAGAATATTCCTGTCAACAAACAACAATTTTAATAATTAAACATGAAAAAAACTACTTTCTCATTACAGGAGAGGATAGACTAGTTCTAATAACTACAATTATTAGTTACTATAAGTATAAATAGTAACTAATAATAATGAATTAATAATTAATAATGTTTCATTTTTGAATAAACTTTCTAACTATAAACTCGTAATAATAAAAAGTCATTATAATGGTGGTTACCATTTGCTTTTTACAAATAAAAAGAATATCTCTATTCTACACCGAAAACTAAGACTAAAACTTTAGTTTAGTGAAAAAAGCCCCTTATCGGATTTGAACCGATGACTTACGCCTTACCATGGCGTTACTCTACCACTGAGTTAAGAGGGCCCTTTGTATTCAATTCATGAATTATAGCCATTTTCATTATGAGTCTACTGCACTGCATACTGCAAACAAATATAAATAATATATGTATATATCATGTACATATCATATACATAGGGGTTTCATTTATATTTATAAAGTAAAGGATCAATTCGATTTACCCTCAAAAGGTGAAACGGGTCAATTTTATTTTAATAATGCAATGAATTGTTTCAAGACCAACCCCGCCTGTTTCCTTTTATTGACCAATCAAAACGAGATTTACTCGATTGATACATGTACCAATCTGACACTGGCATAGATTCAATAGATTTTATTGAATTATGTGATGAAGGTATTCGTACCCTGAACCAAATTTTTATAAAAAAGTAAAAAAGAGAATTTCTATCGTTTTTGAATTTTCTGACTTAATGTGAGATAGTGATATGCATGGCCTATTTTATCTGAACAATGAAGGAAGCAACGAGTTTTAAGTTAAAATGAATGAGTGAAGAAGAAAAGAAATTTAGTGAGTTTTTACACCCTTTTCCGTTATGCTGGACCAATCACTGCCTGAACGGACAGAATCCTATACCTCCTTTCGCTATAGTATATATACTATATATAATATATATAGATATAGTATTTTATATAAATACAAATTAAATAAAGCAAAAAAATAAATAAATGAAAATTGGACGGTTCATTTATTCCCATCCAATAAAAAATTCTATGGAATCATAACACAAAAGTCGAAAAAAGTGTTCGGATTTAGTCATATCATTAGATTATATTGACAATTCCAAAAAACTATACATACTATCATCATAGTATGATGACAGTCGGGCGGATATGCCCCTATCGTCTAGTGGTTCAGGACATCTCTCTTTCAAGGAGGCAGCGGGGATTCGACTTCCCCTGGGGGTACTACGAAAGGAAGTTGATTATGGATTATCCATAAGCCTAGAATGAATTCTTCCTGGGTCGATGCCCGAGCGGTTAATGGGGACGGACTGTAAATTCGTTGGCGATATGTCTACGCTGGTTCAAATCCAGCTCGGCCCAAAAATTCGCCGCTCCATAAATATGATATAACCAATGATATAAGAAATTTGTCCTCCATAAAAATGGAATCCTTCTCTTTTACGGATCAAGCATTTTTTCTTATGTATCCATGTTTTTCTGATTCATTCTGATCTTTCTAAGACTCTAGATTGGTAATACATAATCAAAGATTATGAAAAGAAAAATAGTTTTTTCTCGTCGAAAGGTTGATTATCCATTTTTGGCACTAAAAAAACATGGGTTACTAGTAATTTGTGTTACTTTGACTATAGTCCATATCTCTGTGTTATTTTCAGTATAGTCCATATCTATGTGTATATAATATCAGTTAGTATATCATTCATGTCTCTCTTACAACACGACGACGAAAATAAAATGGTTTTTTTAACCTTTAAGAATATGTATACCATACACCTCGCTGGGATTGTAGTTCAATTGGTCAGAGCACCGCCCTGTCAAGGCGGAAGCTGCGGGTTCGAGCCCCGTCAGTCCCGAACTAGGATCCGATCCGTTAAATATAAATAAATAAATGGATAAATTTATTTAACGTGAAAAAAATAAAGAGGGAGCAAGAGCTAATACCTAGCGGGATCCCTATTTCTTTTGTTTTTATTTCGTATTTATTATCAGTTATCAGACAAATAAGGGAATTTCCATTTCTTTTATTAGTGCCGATTGATAAGAGAGAGACATAACATATATAGTTAGATTCGTACAATCGGTAGTATTCTTATATTTACTTTACTATTTGAATTTAAGAGATACTTGTCCACTTTTGTTTTTTAATATTAATATTCTTGATGAATAAAATAGAAAAGAGTACCCCTTTTTACCGGAGTACACATGCAAATTGTATTTGTTTATTGTACGAGACACAACGAACTTAACATAAGTGCCTCGACAGAGTACTTGTCGGGGTAAACGAAAACCCCTTTGAGCTCCAACTTTTTTTTTTGGGGGGGGGAGGGGGAGGGTATCCTCAATGACTAATTGGAAACAATCTATCTCATTTTCATTCAAATAAACTAAATTGCACACTCAATTTTTTATGTATGCCTTCCAGTTCCAGTCCCAATTGAAGGAAGAAATACTAATAAAATAAAAGAGGAGAACGAGTAACACTCCTTTTTATTAAATTCATTGGAATTATATTCGATTTTTTCTACTTAACTCGTCCTTTTTCCATCTCACTCCTACTCTTTTCTTTGGATCTGTGGGTCATCCATAGAATACCATACCAGTCATATAATACCTCATAATTGTATGTATAAGTATAATATAACGAAGGAGGAATATATAGGGAAGACGATAGGGTTGGGTTATTTATAGAAAAGAAAAAGTGGAAAAGGATGTAAATTTCCTGATCCAATAAAGAATCCTTTTTTTTTTTCAGATTTAGTATAGATAAAGGATCTTCCTATGTTATACTATTCAATTCTCGACGATGAATTTATTTGATAGATCATATATTGTTATTCATAATACTGATCCGATTCAGTATCATTAGGATGCAATTCATCCCGTTGAATTTACAGGAATCCAATTTCTCATCTCTATGTTTCTCATCTCTATGGGATTAGATCCCGAGTTATTGCGAAGTAAAAAAAAAAAGGAGATTATGGAAGTAAATATTCTCGCATTTATTGCTACTGCACTGTTCATTCTAGTTCCTACTGCTTTTTTACTTATTATCTACGTAAAAACAGTCAGTCAAAATGATTAATTTTATTTAAACTTGAATTATTAGTTCTTATCAATGATTGAAGAAAGGAATTCAAACTTCAAGTCTTAAACGAAATGATCTGGCTGGAATCATAAGTATCTGAGATAATAAGTATCTGAGATAGTAGTATCTAAGCCTAGATAGTATGGTATAGTTATATATTATTATATAGTATATATTATCATATTCATTATTTTCATAGAAAGTTGTATTGTATACGGATATAGACTTTTTCCTATAAAAAAAAGCCCATATCTAGATCAATATACAATATGTACAATATGTATGTACATGGATTAGATGTATATCTAAATAGTACATCAAAATAGCAGCCCAATTCTTTTTTTTTTTTTTGCTACATTTACCTGTGTGTATTTCGATCGATCCAAAATAATCGAAGGCCAACTGTTCTAATTCTTAACCTATTTTAGAATTTATTTATATAGGATAGATCCTGAGATCCATCAAAAGAATCAATGGAGCAAGAATAATATGGGCGTATACTAATCTATTAGAAATTTCAAAATAAATAAAAAAAGAGAAAACGAAACCAAAGAATCTTTTTCTTTTTTTAGATTTCCCACCACAAGAAGCTATTGCTTGATCCATTAACAGAAAACATGATCCGCGGAGTTCTATTCTATAATAATTTATTCAGATTTGTAAAATGTAAAAGGGAATAGGTTAATAGAGTAGACTCCTCTCCATTCCATTTTTTATGCTTAAGACATGAGATGAGTCAAAAAAGCATAAAAAATGGAATGGAGAGGAGTCTAAAAGAAAGGTGAAATACACGATACGTGAATCGTGCAACGAAAGAAGGATCTAATCTTCTTATGTGTAGAACCTCTTTTCTTTGGTTTGGACAACAACTAGTCACTTCCAATAGAAAGTATGTATTGCCATAATCTAATTAGATTAGCGGAACGACTTTATGTTCTCTTAGAACAGTAAAAGTAAAAAAAGAGGGAAACAAATAAAGAAAAAAATAAAAAACCCATTTCTGGTTTTTGTTCATTGTAATATCCATAATTCTGGTAAGAACTGGTTTATTAAAATAGAATGTTTAGGAAGAATCCGGTTGAAAAAATTTTCCTATCATGCGTCGATTTGAGTTTCGAAATAGAACTATAGTAAAGTAATCATTCATTGTTTGATCGAATGGTTATTATTCATTATTGTATTTTCTTATTCATTACTGTATTTCAGTATAATTTTGAAACAGAGACATTCTTAAAAAAGAAAAAGCTTCGCAAAACGCTCAATTAAACAATTCATACAATTACTAGTAGTACCCCTCCCTAAAGTCCACTCCTTCCCCATACTACGAGTGAGAGGGAAAATGTAAAGACTACCATTAAAGCAGCCCAAGCGAGACTTACAATATCCATATGAATTATGTCTCCTATCTCTATGAAGGAATTATTTAATTATTGATCAATAATCATAGTGGAATTAATGGCGCAGAGTCAAAATATAATTCTGACTTAAAGCTATTAATGAACCAATCCAATGAATATACTTGTAACAATATTCTAAGATTTCTGGTAAAATTTGGAAGTATAAGTATTAAGTACAGATATGATACACATACCTTTTCTTGAAAAATTAGATAGCAAAGGAATACTTCTATCCTAATGAAATGAAACATGTGGGAATACTAAGACCTATTGTTTGTTACCCTTTTTTTCGACCTTTACTTTTACTCTATAAAAATAAGAGTTGACCGACTATCCTGATTGAATGTTTGATTACTCAGAGACCCTCGTGAGTCTGGATACAAAGTTTCTTCAATCCTTTCCACAACTCTTAAATGGATTTCCCATCAGCCTATCCAATCTAATTCCAGATGGAGTCAGTAGACACAATTTGAGTAATGGTAGTGAAAAAGAATTAGGAATTCTTGATACTCTTTTGTACAATCTCTTCTTCAATCCTAGGAGAAAAATGGATTGTCTTTTAGGAACCTTTGGATACTTTCGACCTCTGATTTTCGTCGTTCTGAATCCTAGAATTGACTCTCACTATTTTTTTTTTTATAGTGAGAGTCAATCATATTACTAAGTAAGACTCACTTCATCCCTATTTGTATCGGTTTGAGCCACACCCAAGGACCAGATTTTGAGAAAAAAAAACTATCGATAGGCTTATACTTCTCCGGCTCCGGGGACAAAATTCGTCGAATTAAATCAGTAGAATAAGAAATCCCCCGTTTTTTGTTGATCAGGCGACACCCAGATTTGAACTGGGGATAAAGGATTTGCAGTCCCCTGCCTTACCACTTGGCCATGTCGCCAAATCCGATCCAAATCTAAAAAAAAATATAAAATAGGTAAAAAAAGAGTATTCATCCATATTCTTTTACTAATATTCTATTACTAATTCTTTTCTTTTTTTTATCCAATCCAATTATTCTCTTCGATTGGTTATCACACCCCTTAAAAACTCCCCTTCTCTTTCCATCGAGAAGGTAAAAAATGGATTTTCGGTCACAGACTGAAAAATTTAGTGCAAATTGGAACCATTAACTATTTTTTTTTTCGTTTTCTATATTCTATAATAGAAAAAATGGAAATTATGATATAGTGTGACCTGACTTCTGTTGCCACAAGCAAAATTGCTATAAAAAAAAAAAGATGAGATGAGATATGTGGATAGGTGGATAGCTATACCGGCATATACTTTACTTAGGAAATATTATTCCTATTACGCAATTCAATCATATTCCATAAATCCATATATTATATATAGTAAAATATAGTAATAGTCAAATTATATTTATATATAGTAAAAGTAAAAAAATCCGAAATTTTTTTTCAACATGAAATAAAATTAACTTTAACTAAAGGGGAAACCATATTACTACTGGTACTGACTTTCTTTATCTCATTCATAGAGATTCGATTTCATTTTGAATCCATTTATTTTTTTGGTACCCAATCAATCTAATCGTATTATCATAATAATAGGTAGAAGTTGGATGAATTTTTATATTCTATATAAGACTCTATAAGTGTAAGTGACGGAATTATTCTGGGAATGCTTTATAAATTCATTTCCATTTGTACCTGTCGCAAATTCGAACTTGTCTTGCGTCGAAAATGCTCTTCATTCCTCTGTCTCATTTCCGTTCTCATACGTATGAAGTACATTTACAGGGTTGTCTAAAATTTCATGTGATTCAGTAAACAGAATATACATTCCATCATTGCGAAATCGATCCATATGGTTCGATAAATAGTGAGCTAATAATGGGATTTTTCGATAAAGGGGAAACTGAAAATTAAGATGCTCTGGAATGATGGAAATGAGGGAATGTCCACAATACCTGGATTTAGTCAGATCCAATTTGAGGGATTTTGTAGGTTTATTAATGAGGGCTTGACGGAAGAATTTCATAAGTTTCCGAAAATGGAAGACACAGATCAAGAAATTGAATTTAAATTATTTGTAGAAAGATATCAATTGGTGGAACCCTTGATAAACGAAAGAAATGCTGTGTATGAATCACTCACATATTCTTCTGAATTATATGTACCCGCGGGATTAATTTGGAAAACCGGTAGAGATATACAAGAAGAAACCATTTTTATCGGAAACATTCCAATAATGAATTCCCTGGGAACCTTTATAGTAAATGGAATATACAGAATTGTGATCAATCAAATATTGCAAAGTCCTGGTATTTACTACCGTTCAGAATTGGACCATAACGGAATTTCTGTCTATACCAGCACCATAATATCAGATTGGGGGGGGAGATCAGAATTAGAGATTGATAGAAAATCAAGGATATGGGCCCGTGTGAGTAGGAAACAAAAAATATCTATTCTAGTTCTATCGTCGGCTATGGGTTCGAATCTAAGAGAAATTCTGGATAATGTTTGTTACCCTGAAATTTTCTTGTCTTTCCTTAATCTGAATGATAAGGAGAAAAAAAAGATTGGGTCAAAAGAAAGTGCTATTTTGGAATTTTATCAACAATTTGCTTGTGTAGGCGGGGATCCGATATTTTCTGAGTCCTTATGTAAGGAATTACAAAAGAAATTTTTTCAACAAAGATGTGAATTAGGAAGGATTGGTCGACGAAATATGAACCGTAGACTTAATCTTGATATACCTCAGAACAATACATTTTTGTTACCACGAGATGTATTGGCTGCTGTGGATCATTTGATCGGAATGAAATTTGGAATGGGTACACTTGATGATATGAATCACTTGAAAAATAAACGTATTCGTTCTATAGCGGACTTGTTACAGGATCAATTTGGACTGGCTCTTGTTCGTTTAGAAAACGCAGTTCGAGGAACTATATCTGGAGCAATTCGTCATAAATTGATACCGACTCCTCAAAATTTGGTAACTTCAACTTCATTAACAACCACTTATGAATCGTTTTTTGGCCTACATCCTTTATCTCAAGTTTTGGATCGAACTAATCCATTGACACAAATTGTTCATGGGCGAAAATTGAGTTATTTGGGTCCTGGAGGATTGACGGGTAAAACTGCTAGTTTTCGGATACGAGATATTCATCCTAGCCACTATGGACGTATTTGTCCAATTGATACGTCCGAAGGAATCAATGTTGGACTTATTGGATCCTTAGCCATTCATGTGAGGATTGGCCATTGGGGATCCATAAAGAGTCCGTTTTATGAAATATCTGAAAGATCAAAAAAGGAGGCACAGATAGTTTATTTATCACCAAATAGAGATGAATATTATAGGGTAGCAGCTGGAAATTCTTTGGCCTTGAATCAGAGTATTCAGGAAGAACAGGTTGTTCCAGCTCAATACCGTCAAGAGTTCCTGACTATTGCATGGGAACAAATTAATCTTAGAAGTATTTTTCCCTTCCAATATTTTTCTATTGGAGCTTCTCTCATTCCTTTTATCGAGCATAATGATGCGAATCGGGCTTTAATGAGTTCTAATATGCAGCGCCAAGCAGTTCCGCTTTCTCAGTCCGAGAGGTGCATTGTTGGAACTGGACTGGAACGTCAAACGGCTCTAGATTCGGGGGTTTCCGCTATAGCCGAACACGAGGGAAAGATCATTTATACTGATCCTCACAAGATTCTTTTTGCAAGTAACGGAGACACTACTATAAGTATTCCATTAGTTATCTGTCAACGTTCCAACAAAAATACTTGTATGCATCAAAAACCTCAGGTTTCGCGAGGTAAATGCATTAAAAAGGGACAAATTTTAGCGGACGGTGCGGCTACAGTTGGTGGGGAACTCACTTTAGGAAAAAACGTATTAGTAGCTTATATGCCATGGGAAGGTTACAATTTTGAAGACGCAGTACTAATTAGCGAACGTTTGGTATATGAAGATATTTATACTTCTTTTCACATCCGGAAATATGAAATTCAGACTCATATGACAAGCCAAGGACCTGAAAGAATCACTAGGGAAATACCACATCTAGAGGCTCATTTACTCCGCAATTTAGACAGAAATGGAGTTGTGATGCTGGGATCTTGGGTAGAAACAGGTGATATTTTAGTAGGAAAATTAAGGCCTCAGACGGCAAACGAATCCTCGTATGCTCCAGAGGATAGATTATTAAGAGCCATTCTTGGAATTCAGGTATCCACTGCAAAAGAAACTTCTCTAAAACTACCTATAGGCGGAAGAGGGCGCGTTATTGACGTGAGATGGATCCGGAAAAGGGGGGGTTCCAGTTATAATTTAGAAATGATTCGTGTATATATTTCACAGAAACGTGAAATCAAAGTAGGTGATAAAGTAGCTGGAAGACATGGGAATAAAGGTATCATTTCCAAAATTTTGCCTAGACAAGATATGCCTTATTTGCAAGATGGAACACCTGTTGATATGGTCTTCAACCCATTAGGAGTACCATCACGAATGAATGTGGGACAGATATTTGAATGTTCGCTCGGGTTAGCGGGAGATCTGTTAAAAAGACATTATAGAATAGCATCTTTTGATGAGAGATATGAGCAAGAGGCTTCGAGAAAGCTAGTGTTTTCTGAATTATATGAAGCCAGTAAGCAAACAAAAAATCCATGGGTATTTGAACCGGAATATCCGGGAAAAAGCAGAATATTTGATGGAAGAACAGGAAATCCTTTTGAACAACCTGTCTTAATAGGAAAGTCCTATATTTTAAAATTAATTCATCAAGTTGATGATA